GTCCCTGTAGCTTATTCAAAGCATGTCGCTGAAGACGTCAAGAAGGTCGCCACACCCACCCAAGGACAAGAGACTTAGTCCCAACCTTACAGTTGGTTGTTGCTAGAGATATACATGCAAGTATCCGCGCGCCAGTGTAGACGCCCTAGGTACCCTACCCAGGTCGATAGGAGCAGGCATCAGGCACACCCACATCGTAGCCCAAGACGTCTAGCATTTGCCACACCCCCACGGGTATCCAGCAGTAGTTAACATTAAGCAATGAGTGTAAACTTGACTTAGTCATGGCAACTTAGGGGCGGTAAATCCTGTGCCAGCCACCGCGGTCAGACAGGAGACCCAAATCAACTTTATAACGGCGTAAAGAGTGGTCACATGCTATCCAAGTAGCTAAGATAAAAAAGCAACTGAGCTGTCATAAGCCAAAGATGCCCATAATACCTCCAACAAAGAAGATCTTAGACTAACGATTGATTGAATTCCACGAAAGCCAGGACCCAAACTGGGATTAGATACCCCACTATGCCTGGCCCTAAATCTTGATGCTCGATCTTACCGGAGCGTCCGCCCGAGAACTACGAGCCCAAACGCTTAAAACTCTAAGGACTTGGCGGTGCCCTAAACCCACCTAGAGGAGCCTGTTCTACAATCGATGATCCACGATATACCTTACCATTCCTCGCCAGATTCAGCCTATATACCGCCGTCGCCAGCCCACCCAACCTGAAGGCCCAACAGTGGACGCAATAGCCCCCCGCTAATAAGACAGGTCAAGGTATAGCCTATGGAATGGCAGCAATGGGCTACATTTTCTAAGCTAGAACATTACGGCAAAGGGGTGTGAAATCGCCCCTAGAAGGCGGATTTAGCAGTAAAGTGGGACAATCGAGCCCTCTTTAAGCCGGCCCTAGGGCACGTACATACCGCCCGTCACCCTCCTCAAAAGCGACCCCCCCCCCCCCCCATAATTATTAGCTTCCAGCCAAGAGGAGGTAAGTCGTACAAGGTAAGTGTACGGAAGTGCACTTAGACTACGAGACGTAGCTTACAAAGCATTCAGCTTACACCTGAAAGATACCCGACACACCGGGTCGTCTCGATGCCAAACCCTAGCCAATCTACCTGACCTGGAATAACAAAGCTACTCCCAAACCCAACTAAAGCATTCATCAGTCCCAGTATAGGCGATAGAAAAGACACCATTGGAGCGATAGAGATCACGTACCGTAAGGGAAAGGTGAAATAGAAGTGAAAACTAAGCTAAAAACAGCAAAGATCAGCCCTTGTACCTTTTGCATCATGGTCTAGCAAGAAAAACCAAGCAAAATGAATTGAAGTTTGCCTCCCCGAAACCTAAGCGAGCTACTTGTGAGCAGCTAACTTGAGCGAACCCGTCTCTGTTGCAAAAGAGTGGGATGACTTACTAGTAGCGGTGAAAAGCCAACCGAGCTGGGTGATAGCTGGTTGCCTGTGAGACGAATCTAAGTTCACTCTTAATCCTCCTCCAAGGAAACCCCGAACCCTAATGAAGCGGATTAAGGGCAATTTAAAGGAGGGACAGCTCCTTTAAAAAAGAAAACAATCTCCACCAGCGGATAAGTAATTACTCCAAAAACTAATGTGGGCCCTCAAGCAGCCATCAACAAAGAGTGCGTTAAAGCTCAACACCTCAAAAATATAGGATCAACATGAATCCCTCACCACTAACAGGCCAACCTATGACAATAGGAGAATTAATGCTAGAATGAGTAACCAGGGTAAACCCCTCTACGACGCAAGCTTACATCTGTACATTATTAACAAGCACCCAATATACGACAAATCCAACAAGCAGAGTATTAAACACCTTGTTAACCCGACAGAGGAGCGTCCGTAAGAAAGATTAAAACCTGTAAAAGGAACTCGGCAAACCCAAGGCCCGACTGTTTACCAAAAACATAGCCTTCAGCAAACCAAAGAACAAGTATTGAAGGTGATGCCTGCCCGGTGACATAGTTCAACGGCCGCGGTATCCTAACCGTGCAAAGGTAGCGCAATCAATTGTCCCATAAATCGGGACACGTATGAATGGCTAAACGAGGTCTTAACTGTCTCTTACAGGCAATCGGTGAAATTGATCTCCCTGTGCAAAAGCAGGGATAACCCCATAAGACGAGAAGACCCTGTGGAACTTCAAAAACAGCAACCACCCCAATATACATCCACACCCACCCCGGGCGCACTTATTCCTAAAGCACTGGTTAGCATTTTTTCGGTTGGGGCGACCTTGGAGCAAAGCAAAACCTCCAAAAACTGGACCATCCCTCTAGACTAAGAGCAACTCCTCAACGTGCCAACAGCACCCAGACCCAATATAATTGACCAATGGACCAAGCTACCCCAGGGATAACAGCGCGATCTCCCCCGAGAGTTCATATCGACGGGGAGGTTTACGACCTCGATGTTGGATCAGGACATCCTAGTGGTGCAGGAGCTACTAAGGGTTCGTTTGTTCAACGATTAACAGTCCTACGTGATCTGAGTTCAGACCGGAGCAATCCAGGTCGGTTTCTATCTATGACGAACTCTTCCTCGTACGAAAGGATCGGAAAAGTGAGGCCAATACCACAAGCAAGCCTTCGCCTTAAGTAATGAAACCAACTCAATTACAAAAGGCTATCACACTCCCCCCCATCCTAGAAAAGGACTAGCTAGCGTGGCAGAGCTCGGTAAATGCAAAAGGCTTAAGTCCTTTAACTCAGAGGTTCAAATCCTCTCCCTAGCTAACCCCCATGACCAACCACTCTCTCCTAATCAGCCTAATTATAGCCCTCTCCTACGCCCTCCCTATCCTGATTGCAGTCGCCTTCCTAACACTAGTAGAACGCAAAATCCTTAGTTACATACAAGGCCGAAAGGGCCCGAACATTGTTGGCCCCTACGGACTCCTTCAACCCCTGGCGGACGGGGTAAAACTGTTCATTAAAGAACCCATCCGCCCTTCTACATCCTCCCCAATCCTCTTCATCGCAACCCCTATGCTGGCCCTTCTCCTAGCCATCTCAATCTGAACCCCACTGCCCCTTCCTTTTTCCCTAGCAGACCTCAACCTAGGAGTACTATTTCTGTTAGCCATATCAAGCCTGGCAGTATACTCCATCCTATGATCAGGCTGAGCCTCCAACTCAAAATATGCTCTAATCGGTGCACTACGAGCAGTAGCACAAACCATCTCCTACGAGGTCACTCTAGCAATTATCCTTCTGTCCGTCATCCTCCTCAGCGGAAACTACACCCTTAGCACTCTTGCAATCACCCAAGAACCCCTATACCTCATCTTCCCCTGCTGACCCTTGGCTATAATATGATATGTCTCCACACTAGCCGAAACAAACCGCGCCCCCTTCGACCTAACAGAAGGGGAGTCCGAACTAGTCTCCGGCTTCAATGTAGAGTATGCAGCAGGACCTTTTGCCCTCTTCTTCCTAGCCGAATACGCCAACATCATACTTATAAACACACTAACCGCAATCTTGTTCTTTAACCCAAGTCTCCTCAACCCACCCCAAGAGCTGTTCCCGGTACTATTGGCTACAAAAGTCCTACTCCTATCAGCGGGCTTCCTATGAGTCCGTGCCTCCTACCCACGTTTTCGATATGATCAACTAATGCACCTACTATGAAAAAACTTCCTCCCTCTAACACTAGCCCTATGCCTGTGGCACATTAGCATGCCCATCTGCTATGCAGGCCTTCCACCGTACCTAAGGAACCGGGCGGAAATGTGCCTGAATACCCAAGGGCCACTGTGATAAAGTGGACATAGGGGTATACTAGTCCCCTCATTTCCATAAAACTTAGAAAAGCAGGAATCGAACCTGCACTAAAGGGATCAAAGCCCTCCATACTCCCATTATATTATTTCTAGTAGGGTCAGCTAAATAAGCTATCGGGCCCATACCCCGAAAATGATGGTTTAACCCCTTCCCCTGCTAATGAACCCCCAAGCAAAACTAATTTTTACCTCCAGCCTCATCCTAGGAACAACTATTACAATCTCAAGCAACCACTGAATCACGGCCTGGGCCGGACTTGAAATCAACACACTTGCCATCCTCCCCCTAATCTCAAAATCCCACCACCCCCGAGCCATCGAAGCAGCCACCAAATATTTCCTCACACAAGCAGCCGCCTCAGCTCTCCTATTATTTTCCAGCATAACAAATGCCTGACACACAGGACAATGAGACATTACCCAAATAACCCACCCAACATCATGCCTTATCCTAACCTCCGCCCTTGCAATAAAACTAGGGCTAGTTCCATTCCATTTTTGATTCCCCGAAGTCCTCCAAGGATCCCCACTCACTACCGGCCTATTGCTCTCTACCGCCATAAAACTCCCACCAATTGCCCTCCTTTACATAACAGCCCAATCCCTAAACCCAACAATACTGACCGGCATAGCCATTCTCTCTGCAGCCCTAGGAGGCTGAATGGGAATCAACCAGACACAGATCCGAAAAATCCTCGCCTTCTCTTCCATTTCCCACCTAGGCTGAATAGCTATCATCCTCGTCTACAACCCAAAACTTACCCTACTAAATTTCTACCTATACACCTTAATAACCACGGCTGTCTTCCTCACCCTAAACTCAACTAATACTACAAAACTATCCACCCTGATAACTGCATGAACCAAAGCCCCTGCACTAAATGCAATACTAATACTAACCCTGCTCTCGCTTGCAGGCCTCCCCCCTCTGACAGGCTTCCTGCCCAAATGACTTATTATCCAAGAACTAACCAAACAAGACATAGCACCCGCAGCAACAATCATCTCACTTCTTTCCCTCTTAGGGCTGTTCTTCTACCTGCGCCTTGCATACTGCGCAACAATCACCCTCCCCCCACACACCACAAACCACATGAAACTGTGGCACACCAACAAACCCATTCCCTCCTCAATTGCCATCTTAACCGTCTTATCCACAACACTTCTCCCCCTATCCCCTATGATCTCTGCCGCTATCTAAGAAACTTAGGATTACGCAAACCGAAGGCCTTCAAAGCCTTAAACAAGAGTTAGACCCTCTTAGTTTCTGCTAAGACCCGCAGGATTCTACCCCACATCCTCTGGATGCAACCCAGATACTTTAATTAAGCTAGGGCCTCTCAAGTCTAACTAGGCAGATGGGCTTCGATCCCATAATCCTATAGTTAACAGCTATATGCCCCAACCAACAGGCTTCTGCCTAAGGCCCCGGCACACAATTAATGCGCATCAATGAGCTTGCAACTCACCATGAATTTCACCACAGGGCCGATAAGAAGAGGAATCAAACCTCTGTGAAAAGGACTACAGCCTAACGCTTAAACACTCAGCCATCTTACCTATGACATTCATCAACCGATGACTATTTTCAACCAACCACAAAGACATTGGCACACTCTACCTAATCTTCGGCGCATGAGCCGGAATGGTAGGCACTGCCCTAAGCCTCCTCATCCGAGCAGAGCTGGGCCAACCCGGCGCCCTGCTAGGAGATGACCAAATCTACAACGTAGTCGTTACAGCCCATGCCTTCGTAATAATCTTCTTTATAGTCATACCAATTATGATCGGAGGCTTCGGAAACTGACTAGTTCCCCTGATAATCGGTGCACCAGACATAGCATTTCCCCGAATAAACAACATAAGCTTCTGACTCCTACCCCCATCCTTCCTTCTCCTACTAGCCTCCTCCACAGTCGAAACAGGTGTAGGGACAGGCTGAACAGTCTACCCCCCACTAGCCGGCAACCTAGCCCACGCCGGAGCCTCAGTCGACCTAGCCATCTTCTCGTTACATCTGGCAGGCATTTCATCAATCCTAGGGGCCATCAATTTCATCACCACAGCTATCAACATAAAACCGCCCGCCCTCTCCCAATACCAAACCCCCCTATTCGTATGATCAGTCCTGATCACTGCCGTACTCCTACTCCTCTCCCTCCCCGTCCTGGCCGCTGGTATTACTATGCTCCTCACCGACCGCAATCTCAACACCACCTTCTTCGACCCTGCAGGTGGAGGGGACCCAGTACTCTACCAACACCTATTCTGATTCTTCGGCCACCCGGAAGTCTACATCCTAATCCTCCCAGGATTCGGCATCATCTCCCACGTTGTAGCTTACTACGCAGGCAAAAAAGAGCCATTCGGATACATAGGAATAGTGTGAGCAATACTATCCATCGGATTCCTTGGCTTTATCGTGTGAGCCCACCACATATTCACCGTAGGCATAGACGTAGACACCCGAGCATACTTCACATCGGCCACCATAATCATCGCCATCCCAACCGGCATCAAAGTATTCAGCTGACTAGCCACACTACATGGAGGGACGATCAAATGGGACCCCCCAATACTATGAGCCCTAGGATTCATCTTCCTATTCACCATCGGAGGCCTAACAGGGATTGTACTTGCAAACTCTTCACTGGACATTGCCCTCCATGATACATACTACGTAGTTGCCCACTTCCACTATGTACTATCCATAGGAGCCGTATTTGCAATCCTAGCAGGGTTTACCCACTGATTCCCCCTATTCACAGGATATACCCTCCACTCCACATGAGCCAAAGCCCACTTTGGCGTAATATTCGTAGGAGTAAACCTCACCTTCTTCCCCCAGCACTTCCTAGGCCTAGCCGGTATGCCACGACGATACTCAGATTACCCAGACGCCTACACACTATGAAACACCATCTCCTCAGTAGGCTCCCTAATTTCAATAACAGCCGTAATCATGCTAGTGTTCATCATCATCTGGGAAGCTTTCGCATCCAAACGTAAAGCCCTCCAACCAGAACTGACAAACACCAACATCGAATGAATCCACGGCTGCCCACCTCCATTCCACACCTTTGAAGAGCCCGCTTTCGTTCAAGTCCAAGAAAGGGAGGAGTTGAACCCCCATATGCTGGTTTCAAGCCAACCGCATAGACTAATTATGCTTCTTTCTCATTCAGGGGGGTTAGTAAAAAAATTACATAGCCTTGTCAAGACTATATTGCAGGTGAGACCCCTGCACACCCCACTAAAATGGCCAACCACATACAATTCTTTTTCCAAGACGCATCCTCCCCCATTATAGAAGAACTAACACAATTCCACGATCACGCCCTCATAGTCGCTCTAGCCATCTGCAGCCTAGTCCTCTACCTTTTAACTGTCATACTGACAGAAAACCTCACATCAAACACAGTCGACGCCCAAGCAATCGAACTCGTCTGAACAATCCTCCCAGCCGCAGTCCTAATCATGCTTGCACTACCCTCTCTACGCATTCTCTACATAATAGACGAGATTAATGAACCTGATCTCACACTAAAAGCCATCGGCCATCAGTGATACTGAACCTACGAATACACAGACTTCAAAGACCTAACATTCGACTCCTACATAACACCCACAACCGACCTCCCACTAGGCCACTTCCGCCTGCTAGAAGTCGACCATCGTGTTATCGTCCCAACAAGCTCTACAGTACGGGTCATTGTCACCGCTGATGATGTACTACACTCGTGAGCCGTTCCCAGCCTCGGCGTAAAAACTGACGCCATCCCAGGACGACTCAACCAAACCTCATTCCTTGCTTCCCGACCTGGCATTTACTACGGACAGTGCTCAGAAATCTGCGGGGCAAATCACAGCTTCATACCCATCGTAGTAGAAGCCGCCCCACTCGCCAATTTCGAAAACTGATCCACTCTAATATCATCTTAACCATTAAGAAGCTATGCACCAGCGCTAGCCTTTTAAGCTAGAGAAAGAGGGCACATCCCCTCCTTAATGATATGCCACAACTCAACCCAAACCCCTGATTCTTCACCATACTCATCACATGACTGACATTCTCACTAATCATTCAACCCAAACTTCTAGCATTCCTATCTACTAACCCTCCTACCAGCAAAGCCCCTACAATCCCCAAAACTACTCCCTGAACCTGACCATGAACCTAAGCTTCTTCGACCAATTCTCAAGCCCCTCACTCCTAGGGATCCCCCTGGTCCTAATCTCCCTCACATTCCCCGCCCTCCTACTCCCCATCCCTGGCAATCGATGAATGACCGGCCGCCTCTCAACCCTGCAACTATGACTCATCAACCTAATCACCAAACAACTAATAACCCCACTAAACGAAAAAGGGCACAAATGAGCCTTAATCCTGACCTCCCTAATAATCTTCCTCCTTCTCATCAACTTACTAGGCTTACTACCATACACCTTTACCCCAACCACCCAATTATCAATAAACCTAGCCCTAGCCTTCCCACTATGACTGGCTACCCTCCTCACAGGTTTACGGAACCAACCCTCCGCCTCCCTAGCACACCTCCTCCCAGAAGGAACCCCAACACCGCTAATCCCAGCCCTCATCCTAATCGAAACAACAAGCCTACTCATCCGCCCCCTAGCCCTCGGAGTCCGCCTAACAGCCAACTTGACAGCCGGCCACCTCCTAATCCAACTAATCTCCACAGCCACAGTAGCACTTGCTTCAACGATACCAGCTGTCTCCCTTCTAACCCTGCTCGTACTACTCCTACTGACCATCCTAGAGGTAGCTGTAGCTATAATCCAAGCCTACGTATTCGTACTGCTACTAAGCCTATACCTACAAGAAAACATCTAACCCCAATGGCACACCAAGCACACTCTTACCACATAGTAGACCCAAGCCCATGACCCATCTTCGGAGCGGCCGCCGCTCTCCTAACCACCTCCGGCCTAACCATATGATTCCACTACAACTCCCCTCAACTTCTCATCGCAGGCCTTGTCTCAACCCTCCTAGTCATATTCCAATGATGACGCGACATCGTACGGGAAAGCACGTTCCAAGGCCACCACACCCCCACCGTACAAAAAGGACTACGCTATGGCATAATCCTATTCATCACATCAGAAGCCTTCTTCTTCCTAGGCTTTTTCTGAGCATTCTTCCACTCAAGCCTAGCCCCCACCCCTGAACTAGGAGGCCAATGACCCCCCGTCGGCATCAAACCTCTAAACCCAATAGAAGTCCCTCTTCTAAACACCGCCATTCTCTTAGCCTCAGGGGTAACCGTCACATGAGCCCATCACAGCATCACAGAGGCTAACCGAAAACAAGCCATCCATGCCCTCACCCTCACAGTCATCCTGGGCTTCTACTTCACAGGCCTCCAAGCCATAGAATACTACGAAGCCCCCTTCTCTATCGCCGACGGAGTTTATGGTTCTACCTTCTTTGTAGCCACCGGATTCCATGGCCTCCACGTAATCATCGGCTCCACATTCCTCCTAGTTTGCCTTCTCCGCCTAATCAAATACCACTTCACATCAAACCACCACTTTGGATTTGAAGCGGCCGCTTGATACTGACACTTCGTAGATGTTGTTTGACTATTCCTCTACGTCTCTATCTACTGATGAGGATCCTGCTCTTCTAGTATACTAATTACAATCGACTTCCAATCCTTAGAATCTGGTTTAACCCCAGAGAAGAGCAATGAACATAATCCTATTCATACTCACCCTATCCCTCACCCTAAGCATCGCCCTAACCGCTCTAAACTTTTGACTCGCCCAAATAACCCCCGACTCCGAAAAACTATCCCCCTACGAATGTGGCTTCGACCCCCTAGGATCCGCTCGACTCCCATTCTCTATTCGATTCTTCCTAGTAGCAATTTTATTCTTACTATTCGACCTAGAAATCGCCCTACTACTCCCCCTCCCCTGAGCTACCCAACTCCAAGACCCCATCACTACACTAACCTGAGCCTCCGTCCTCATTGCCCTACTCACCTTAGGCCTTATCTACGAATGAGCCCAAGGAGGCCTAGAATGGGCCGAATAACAGAAAGTTAGTCTAACCAAGACAGTTGATTTCGACTCAACAGATTATAGCACCCACCCTATAACTTTCTTTATGACCTCACTTCACCTAAGTTTCTACTCCGCATTCGTCCTAAGCAGCCTAGGCCTAGCCTTCCACCGAACTCACTTAATCTCCGCCCTCCTATGCCTAGAAAGCATAATACTATCAATGTATGTTGCCCTAGCTATATGACCCATCCAACTACAAGCCCCATCCTCCACCCTGCTCCCCATGCTCATACTCACATTCTCCGCCTGCGAGGCAGGTACAGGACTAGCCCTACTAGTCGCCTCTACCCGTACCCACGGCTCAGACCACCTTCACAACTTCAACCTCCTACAATGCTAAAAATCATCATCCCAACCATCATACTCCTCCCCGTGACCATCCTATCTCCATGCAAACACCTATGAACCAACACCACAACTCACAGTCTACTAATCGCCGCCCTCAGCCTCCAATGACTGACTCCCACATACTTCCCCAACAAAGGTCTAACCTTTTGAACCTCAATCGACCAAATCTCTTCCCCGCTACTAGTTCTATCATGCTGACTTCTACCTCTAATAATTCTAGCAAGCCAAAACCACCTAGAACCCGAACCCCCAATCCGAAAACGAATTTTCATCTCAACAATAATCCTAGCACAGCCCTTCATTCTCCTAGCCTTCTCAGCCTCAGAACTCATGCTCTTCTACATCGCATTCGAAGCCACATTAATCCCCACCCTAATCCTTATCACCCGCTGAGGGAACCAACCAGAACGACTAAACGCTGGCATCTACCTGCTATTCTACACACTCGCCAGCTCGCTACCCCTACTCATTGCCATCCTTCACCTACACAACCAAATCGGAACACTCTACTTCCCAATACTAAAACTCTCCCACCCTCCAATAACCGCCTCATGGACAAACCTAATATGCGGCCTAGCCCTCCTCCTAGCCTTCATAGTTAAAGCCCCCCTATATGGCCTACACCTATGACTACCCAAAGCCCACGTAGAAGCCCCAATTGCCGGCTCCATACTCCTCGCCGCCCTACTACTAAAACTAGGCGGCTACGGCATCATACGAATCACAATCCTAGTAGACCCATCACAAAGCAACCTACACTACCCCTTCATCACCCTAGCCCTATGAGGAGCCCTAATAACTAGCGCCATCTGCCTACGACAAATCGACCTAAAATCTCTAATCGCTTACTCATCCGTCAGCCACATAGGCCTAGTTGTTGCCGCAACCATGATCCAAACCCAATGAGCATTCTCAGGCGCAATAATCCTAATAGTAGCCCATGGCCTAACCTCATCCATGCTATTTTGCCTAGCCAATACAAACTACGAACGCACCCACAGCCGCATCCTTCTACTCACACGAGGACTCCAACCCCTCCTACCACTCATAGCCACCTGATGACTCCTAGCTAACCTAACAAACATGGCCCTCCCCCCCACAATCAACCTCATAGCAGAACTAACCATCATAATTGCACTGTTTAACTGATCCTCCCTTACCCTCCTCCTAACAGGAACTGCAATCCTACTTACCGCCTCATACACCCTATACATACTACTTATAACACAACGAGGGCCCCTACCATCCCACATCACATCACTTCAAAACTCCTCCACACGAGAGCACCTACTCATAGCACTACACATGATCCCCATGCTTCTCCTCATCCTCAAACCAGAACTCATTTCCGGCATCCCCGCATGCAGGTATAGTTTCAACCAAAACATTAGACTGTGATCCTAAAGATAGAAGTTAAACCCTTCTTACCTGCCGAGGGGGAGGATCACCCAGCAAGAACTGCTAACTCTCGCTTCTGAGATTAAAACCTCAGCCCCCTTACTTCAAAGGATAACAGTAATCCAATGGTCTTAGGAGCCACTCATCTTGGTGCAAATCCAAGTTGAAAGTAATGGACCTACTCCTCACCCTCAATACACTAATATTAGCCACTCTAACAACCCTAATCACCCCCATCATCTTCCCCATACTCTCGAACAACCTCAAAAGCACACCTACAATCATCACAAATACCGTCAAAGCCTCCTTCCTAATCAGCCTCATCCCAATAACCATCTTCATTCACTCAGGGTCAGAAAGCCTAATCTCCCTCTGAGAATGAAAATACATCATAAACTTCAAAATTCCCGTCAGCCTAAAAATAGACTTCTACTCCCTCACCTTCTTCCCAATCGCCCTCTTTGTATCCTGATCAATCCTCCAATTCGCAACATGATATATAGCTTCCGACCCCTACATTACAAAATTCTTTACCTATCTCCTGTTTTTCCTAATCGCCATACTTATCCTAATCCTCGCCAACAACCTATTCGTCCTATTTATCGGTTGAGAGGGGGTGGGAATCATATCTTTCCTCCTAATCAGCTGATGACACGGGCGAGCAGAAGCCAACACCGCCGCCCTCCAAGCAGTCCTCTATAACCGGGTAGGAGACGTAGGACTCATTCTATGCATAGCCTGACTAGCCTCCTCCACCAACACCTGAGAAATCCATCAACTCCCCTCCCCCCACCAAACCCCCACCCTCCCACTCCTAGGCCTCATCCTGGCTGCAACAGGCAAATCCGCCCAATTCGGCCTCCATCCATGACTCCCAGCTGCCATAGAAGGGCCAACCCCCGTATCCGCCCTACTTCACTCCAGCACCATAGTAGTTGCCGGAATTTTCCTACTAATCCGAACCCACCCACTATTCGACACCAACCAAACCGCCCTCACCCTGTGCCTATGCCTCGGTGCACTATCAACGCTATTCGCAGCCACGTGCGCCCTAACTCAAAACGACATCAAAAAAATTATCGCCTTCTCTACTTCAAGCCAGCTAGGCCTGATAATAGTCACCATCGGACTCAACCTACCACAACTAGCTTTCCTACATATCTCGACCCATGCCTTTTTCAAAGCCATACTATTCCTATGCTCAGGTTCCATCATCCACAGCCTCAATGGGGAGCAAGATATCCGAAAAATAGGCGGACTACAAAAAATACTACCAACAACCACTTCATGCCTAACCATCGGCAACCTCGCCCTAATAGGAACTCCATTTCTCGCAGGATTTTACTCAAAAGACCAAATCATTGAAAGCCTAAGCACCTCCTACCTAAACACCTGAGCCCTAGTACTAACCCTCCTGGCAACCTCCTTCACCGCAGTATACACAATCCGCATAACCGTACTAGTTCAAACCGGCTTCGTCCGAATTCCCCCACTAGTCCCAATGAACGAAAACAACCCTGCAGTCACATCCCCAATCACCCGCCTAGCGCTAGGAAGCATCACAGCCGGGTTCCTTATCACCTCATACATCCCTCCCATAAAAACCCCTCCCACAACCATGCCAACCTCTATCAAAATCACCGCCCTAATCGTAACTGCCCTGGGCATCGTCCTCGCACTGGAACTCTCAAAACTAGCCCAAACTCTAATCCTAACAAAACAAACCAACTTCTCCAACTTCTCCACCTCACTAGGATACTTCAACCCTCTCACACACCGCCTCGCCACAACCAATCTACTGTCCGGAGGACAAAACATTGCCTCCCACCTCATTGACCTCTCCTGATACAAACTAATCGGACCAGAAGGACTAGCAACCTCACAACTAACTGCCTCCAAATTTGCCACCACCCTACACTCCGGACTAATCAAAGCCTACCTAGGCTCCTTCGCACTATCCATTCTCATCATACTCACATCCTCATACAGAACCCCCTAATGGCACTCAACCTACGTAAAAATCACCCACTCCTAAAAATCGTAAACGACTCCCTAATTGACCTCCCAACACCATCCAACATCTCATCCTGATGAAATTTTGGATCCCTCCTAGGCATCTGCCTAATTACACAAATTGTCACAGGCCTCCTACTAGCCATGCACTACACAGCGGACACTTCCCTAGCTTTCGCCTCTGTCGCACACATTTGCCGAAATGTCCAATTCGGGTGACTAATCCGAAACCTGCACGCAAACGGAGCCTCTTTCTTCTTCATCTGCATCTACTTCCACATCGGCCGAGGAATCTACTACGGCTCATACCTAAACAAAGAGACTTGAAACATTGGAGTCCTCCTCCTCCTGGCCCTCATAGCAACTGCCTTCGTAGGATATGTCTTACCCTGAGGACAAATGTCATTCTGAGGCGCTACAGTAATCACAAACCTATTCTCAGCAATCCCATACATCGGCCAAACCCTGGTAGAATGAGCATGGGGCGGATTCTCAGTAGACAACCCCACCCTAACCCGATTCTTTGCCCTCCACTTCCTCCTCCCATTCTTTATCGCAGGGCTCACTCTAGTCCACCTCACCTTCCTCCACGAAACAGGATCAAACAATCCCCTGGGCATCCCATCAGATTGCGACAAAATCCCCTTCCATCCATACTACTCCACAAAAGACATCCTAGGATTCGCCCTTCTACTCGTCCTCCTTACCACCCTCGCCCTCTTCTCCCCCAACCTCCTAGGAGACCCAGAAAACTTCACACCAGCCAACCCACTAGCCACACCCCCACACATCAAACCAGAATGATACTTCCTCTTTGCATATGCCATTCTCCGATCCATTCCTAACAAACTAGGCGGCGTACTAGCCCTCGCTGCATCAGTCCTAGTCCTATTCCTCATCCCACTCCTACACACCTCCAAACTACGCTCAATAACCTTCCGTCCACTCTCACAAATCCTGTTCTGAGCATTAGTCGCCAACCTCCTAGTCCTAACCTGAGTAGGAAGCCAACCCGTCGAACACCCGTTCATCATCATCGGACAACTAGCCTCCCTCAGCTACTTCACAATCATCCTAGTCCTATTCCCCCTTGTCTCCATCCTAGAAAATAAAATGCTAAAACTTTAGCCGACTCTAATAGTTTATAAAAACATTGGTCTTGTAAACCAAAGATTGAAGACTATACCTCTTCTTAGAGTTCCCCACAAACCGGCCCCCCCCCTCCCCCCCAGGGCGGTTTCAATTTGCCCTTGGGGGATGGGGTACTTCGCATTACTTTATTTACCCCATCATAAATATAGGGGAATGGTGGACTTTCCATATACTATGGAACTTCTCAAAAAACCCCTTCTCAAAAATTTTCGCCCAAGAGAAAATGGTCGTGCAATTCCACAAGCAGGGAAATTCTTGTTTCAAGGACCATACATCCCAACTAACCCAGCCCACGACCAACAAAAGCGTCCCCCGAGATCGACCATGGTTCACTGGGCTTAACAATCCCCCGGGATACGAAAAATGGCCCAGTAAACCTTTGAATTCCCGAAGGGCATAAACTTCCCCCACCTCCTACCTAAAATCCCTCTCCTACAAATGGCAGGGACTTCCAAGCCAGAGAACCTGGTTATCTATTGGTCGGGGTTCTCACGAAAACCCAGCTACCCCTGGCAGTTAAACTTTCGGTTATTGGCTTCAAGGGCACAAATAGCCCATTCTTGCTCTTTTGGGCCACCCGGGGTAACTTCAGGAACACAAATAACAACATTTCTACGACCTTGGTCTTCACAGATAAAAGTGGTGGGTGGGGACGCCTTTACCCTCTTTCCTTTACGCCGGCATTTTCCCTTTTTTCCTCTTGGTTTCTTTTTGGGGTCTCTTCAATAAGCCCTTCAAGTGCGTAGCAGGAGTTATCTACCTCTTGACATGTCCATCGCGTGGTCGGCGAACTACTGAATCCCCTCAAGCGCTCAACTTGTTATGGTTGAAGGATAAGCCGTCACACGCACTAACACTGATGCACTTTGACCCCATTCATGGGACCCGCGCTTTTTACCCATTAAGCAACGATTAATGTAATGGTCACCGGACATAGCTTTATTATTTCACTCTTGCTGGAATATATAGTTAAACCCCTTAAATCCATCCATTTTTTCATTTTTATCTTATCATATTACGTTAACTTAACTAACCATTTAACCTTATTTCCCAACTTTATTCCAAATCATTTGTTTAATCATCTAATTCATTTACTTACACAACCCTTACATAACCTAAACTCTCCCACAAACTACCAATCAACCAACATCTTTTCATTATTAACACAACTCAAACACCTTCCTATCAGAGAGAAAGGAATCAAACCCTCATCACCAACTCCCAAAGCTGGCATTTTTAACTAAACTACTCTCTGAACACCCCTAAACAGCCCGAATCGCCCCTCGAGACAACCCTCGCACAAGCTCCATTACCACAAACAAAGTCAGCAGCAGGCCTCAACCACCAATTAAAAACAGCCCAGCCCCCCGCGAGTAAAACATAGCCACCCCACTAAAATCCTGCCGAACTGACAACAGCCCAACATTATCCACCGTCCCTACATCCACTGCCGAACCTAACACCCCACCCACAACAACCCCGACCAAAAGAACTAACCCTATCCCAATGCCATAACCAACTACCCCTCAATCAGCCCATGCCTCAGGATAAGGGTCCGCTGCCAATGACACCGAATATACAAATACCACCAACATTCCCCCTAAATAAACCATAACCAATACTAAAGATACAAAAGACACCCCTAACCCCACTAATCAACCACACCCAGCAACAGACGCCACAACCAACCCTACCACCCCATAATAAGGAGAAGGATTAGACGCAACCGCTAATCCCCCTAGAGCAAAAAGTGTACCTAAAAAAAGAACAAATTTCATCATAATTCCTGCCCAGCATTTCTCTGAGACTTACGACCTGAAAAGCCGTCGTTATAAACTTAACTACAGGAACTCCTTCCCACACCACCTTACATCGACACAAACCAAAAGAAATCAATCCCATTGCTTTCATTATATTAGTATAAAGAAATCAATCCCATTGGTTTCATTATATTAGTATAAAGAAATCAATCCCATTGGTTTCATTATATTAGTATAAAGAAATCAATCCCATTGGTTTCATTATATTAGTATAAAGAAATCAATCCCATTGGTTTCATTATATTAGTATAAAGAAATCAATCCCATTGGTTTCATTATATTAGTATAAAGAAATCAATCCCATTGGTTTCATTATATTAGTATAAAGAAATCAATCCCATTGGTTTCATTATATTAGTATAAAGAAATCAATCCCATTGGTTTCATTATATTAGTATAAAGAAATCAATCCCATTGGTTTCATTATATTAGTATAAAGAAATCAATCCCATTGGTTTCATTATATTAGTATAAAGAAATCAATCCCATTGGTTTCATTATATTAGTATAAAGAAATCAATCCCATTGGTTTCATTATATTAGTATAAAGAAATCAATCCCATTGGTTTCATTATATTAGTATAAAGAAATCAATCCCATTGGTTTCATTATATTAGTATAAAGAAACCAACCTCCCCCCAAAAATTAACCAAACCCAAAT